TGATCAAGGATTGCTTTATCAATCACCATCTACTTTGGAGATACCTTCTGAAACATTTTTAAAATCCAAAAATTCAATATCTTCCCGCGAATTAGTGAATCAAGCGGGTTCTTTTGTGCAGAATAATAAACAGAAAACAGCGGGTTAATCTTTAAAAATTCCATTGTAAATGTGAAATACTCATATAAATTATAAATGTACAAATGTGGGAGAGATCAAGAAAATGCAGGGTAATTTATCTGATTGGCTAGTCAAGCATGAGCTAGTTCATAGATCTTTAGGCTTCGATTACCAAGGAATAGAGACTTTACAAATAAAAACTGAGGATTGGGACTCCATTGCTGTCATTTCATATGTATATGGTTACAATTATTTACGCTCCCAGTGCGCCTATGATATAGCACCAGGTGGATTTTTAGCTAGTGTGTATCATCTTACGAGAATACGGTATGGTATAGATAAACCTGAAGAGGTATGCATAAAAGTCTTTGTCCCAAGGAATAATCCTAGAATACCGTCTGTTTTCTGGGTTTGGAGAAGTGCAGATTTTCAAGAACGGGAATCATATGATATGTTGGGAATCTCTTATAATAATCATCCACGCCTTAAACGTATCTTGATGCCTGAAAGTTGGATAGGTTGGCCCCTACGTAAGGACTATATTACTCCAAATTTCTATGAAATACAAGATGCTCATTGAATGACAAGAAACTAATGTTAATGTATATGATAATGACACGACTCCAGAATTCATTTAAGGAATATTTTAACGTCCTGTTTCATCTGAAACAGAGTAACTGCACTCTAATTCGTATTCTGGATGGGCTAAAAGCTAAAAAAGATGCTTCATTGATATTCCCCAATTTGAAAGATATACATTTCGTATGAGTAAAAACAATAGAATAGGATGAATAAAAAGAGTTCTGTACCATGTAACATGAACTTTGTACCGCGCACATTACTTAGAGGGATCTCAGGAAGTAAAAAAAAGTTAAATAAAGTAGAAATAGGTAAGTAGGAGTGAAAAATAGAATAAATATAAAATACGAAAACAAAATTCAGAAATGCAAAAGGATCAGATTTTATTTGTACTGTGTTTGAAATACATTCTGTTTATTTATATCCTTCAACTCCTTTAGACTTTTAAGTTTTTTAACCAATCCTTTAACTTATTAATTTTAGATATATATGTTAGATATATATGAAGGCTTAACATTTGGGTGAGAGAAAGCACGGTATGAACAAATAAAAAATAAAAGAAAGCATAATCCCATTTTGTTCTTTACCATATATATTTTATCCATCTCAAAAATGGAGGTCTATATCCATACACTATCCATATACCCTATTATACCTAATTATACCTAGATGATATAGAATTTAGGTATACATATATATAATGCTTGAGGCTATTAATGAATATATATCCCATTAATTTGTATGACTAATTATTTGATACATTATTTACGTGTCAGGAACCAGATTTGAACTGGTGACACGAGGATTTTCAGTCCTCTGCTCTACCAACTGAGCTATCCCGACCTTTTCTCGCGCATTATCCTAGTAGAGCACTTTATCTATGTCAATTAAAGGGACTAAAAAATTAAGAAAGTATTAAAAAATCTTACCCAGCTCCTGAATTTCTTAGATTAAAAAAAGATAAGATAAAAAGTAGTTAGGAAGTATAGTTAAGTTAGTACTTAAAATGGGCTTTTATTGGGGATAGAGGGACTTGAACCCTCACGACTTATAAAGTCGACGGATTTTCCTTTTACTATAAATTTCATTGTTGTCGGTATTGACACGTAGAATGGGACTCTCTCTTTATTCTCGTCCGAATAATCAGTTTTTAAAAGATCTATACAGACTCTGGAATGAATAATTTGATCACTGAATATTCGATTCTTCCTTAAACTTTGATTGGAATATGGAATAGATTTACAATAACTCTTAAATTTTTCATATATATATATTATAATGGATTCGGGCCGCGATTAATCAATCGTTTACTATGTCAGTATGTATATATACGTATATAGGGCGGGCATCCTCTCTGTCATTTTGATAGAAGAATTCCGGCTACCAGCGCAACGTAATCAACTTCATTCGTTAGAACAGCTTCCATTGAGTCTCTGCACCTATCTTTTTTTATTGTAGTTTTATATTATAAAAACTATAAATTAAACCCTTTTTCTCAAAATAAAGATTTGGCTCAGGATTGCCCATTTTTAATTCCGGGGTTTCTCTGAATTTGGAAGTTATCACTTAGCAGGTTTCCATACCAAGGCTCAATTTAATCAAGTCCGTAGCGTCTACCGATTTCGCCATATCCCCTTTTGCGACAGGATCCAGTTGTAATTCTATTCAATTCCTTTATTTATTTTATTTATCTTGGAATCAAATCATTGCGTTGAATTTATTAGATAATGATTCTTATATCTAAAAGTGTATGCCACTATTTTTTTGCCATTCTCTATCATTTCCATTGTATTGAATGAACCCTAATTTGTTCCAATCGGACATGATTCTATCATTGATGTGCCTCCAATTCAATATGAATAGATATATCCCACCTCTATAATCTCTCCTCCCTTCATTTTGACTTTAAAAGCGCAATTTGTAATACTGGAAGGATCGATACTCATTACTTATTTTTTTTTTTTTTTTTCGCCCTATCTTCTCTGAATGACAACAAAGGAATGTCTTAATTATAATTTTAATTGTATCTTTATCTTTAAAATAATAATATCTTTATTCTTAATCTTAGAATGGATTCACTATCATTATATTATATAATATAATTAATTATATAATTTATTTAGAGATAATTAATAATTACTTAACATAATTTGGTATAACTGTTCTAAGAAATAATTTAGACTTTTCTAAAATATAATATCAAATTGAATTTGATATTATATTCTTAATCAAGTAATAATTATGGAAATATTATGTCTTTTTAAGTATTATTATTAAGTAATTATTAATACTATGAATTAAAATAAAAAAAAATAAATATTAATTATAAAGAAATTAATAGCTAATATATTAAATCTGGTAGTTTCCGGACTCCCTATTCACTATTTCTATTTCTGCTATGTGAGCCCGCTTAGCTCAGAGGTTAGAGCATCGCATTTGTAATGCGATGGTCATCGGTTCGATTCCGATAGCCGGCTTTTATCTATCTATTTTTTCATGATTGATAATATCTTCTCCCCCCTTTCTTCAAATATCGGTCGCTGATCTATTATGTCGTGTTAACTTGCAACTATGAATAAAAAATAGATTGGAATGGAGCAATTAGATCTATACAGAACAAATCATAAAACAGAGACTTAACTTCTTTACTATCATATACAAAAAATATAGATATTGATACAATGCATTTCATTCTATTTTCATTCTACTTTAGTATTGTATACTTCAGTAGATTTAGCCTTGCTTTGTTTATCCTTTAGTTTAGTCTTAATTTAGATTTTTCTTTAAATTTTTCAATAAAAAAAAGGAGTTTTATGTCTCGTTACCGAGGGCCTCGTTTCAAAAAAATACGCCGTCTGGGGGCTTTACCAGGATTAACTAGTAAAAGGCCTAGATCTGGAAGTGATCTTAAAAACCAATTGCGTTCTGGGAAAAAATCGCAATATCGTATTCGTCTAGAAGAAAAACAGAAATTGCGTTTTCATTATGGTCTGACAGAACGACAATTACTTAGATATGTGCATATCGCTGGAAAAGTCAAAGGGTCAACAGGTCAGGTTTTACTACAGCTACTTGAGATGCGTTTGGATAACATCCTTTTTCGATTAGGTATGGCTTCAACCATTCCTGGAGCCAGACAATTAGTTAACCATAGACATATTTTAGTTAATGGTCGTCTAGTAGATATACCAAGTTATCGTTGCAAACCCCGAGATATTATTACTACGAAGGATAAACAAAGATCGAAATCTCTGATTCAAAATTATATTGCTTCATCGCTCCGGGAGGAATTGCCAAAACATTTGACTATTGACTTATTCCAATATGAAGGATTAGTAAATCAAATAATAGATAGTAAGTGGATTGGTTTGAAAATAAATGAGTTGTTAGTCGTAGAATATTATTCCCGTCAGACTTGAACCTAATGAAAATAACAAGAAAGGTTCAGACAAAAGGAAATAGATTTAAGAGCCTTGATCCACATTTTTTTTCTTATTCACGTATCACAAATGGATCGGCAGTAGGATTTTTTTTTTTGCTTTTCCCATATTTCTATTTTACGTACCACAGTAATGTAATTAGGAATAGAGAATCTCTATCAAATCAAATAAAGTTCTTACTTACTGTTGGAATAATGCTATCAATTGTTATTTGAATTTGATACATTGTGATCGGTAACGTTGGTGACTCGATAGAAACGGAAAGAGAGGGATTCGAACCCTCGGTAAACAAAAGCCTACATAGCAGTTCCAATGCTACGCCTTGAACCACTCGGCCATCTCTCCTACATAATCATAATCTTATTATTAACCAGAAACCGAGTGAAGTGAATAGCGAGTCATTCATATTATTTATTCCAGTACGGGTAGGACCCATTACTGGTTACATAGGAATAAAAGATTCCTTTCAAATTTCATATTTCTCAACACCAATTTACTTAATGGATTTTTATATTTCAATTGTATGACGCATACGCATTATGCAAACAAAAGAGTATGGTTACTCTCCTCTATTTTATCATGGAATTATTATTCCATTCTTTATTTTTCCTCTTTTGATTATAACCAAATTAAAACTTTTCGAGTTACCAGAATCTATAGTAAAATAAAGTCCTTGGTTAGTCAACTTAGAGAAAATCGTAATAGTTCCGTTTATCAGTATACTACTTAATTTGTAGGAAATCCAATCTCATTCAAATATTTCATATCTCATCTCATCCCCCCTTGGGCACAATTTGAGCGGAATATCCACATCTTTTTTTAGAATTAGTCTATTTTTATGATATTTCGTACTACTGTACAATTCGGATAATTTTCCTTTGGGAAAATGAGAAGAATTATAGAATGGATTGTTAATTATGCCTAGATCCCGGATAAATGGAAATTTTATTGATAAGACTTCTTCAATTGTAGCCAATATCTTATTACGAATAATTCCGACAACTTCAGGGGAAAAAAAGGCATTTACCTATTACCGAGATGGTGCGATTTGATTTTTTTTCTTGCTTTTTTAGACCTTAATCTGAGAGAGAGAAGCGTGGTTCGGGATAGAAAGAAACAAATTTTTTTTAAACCAACGCTTGGTGAAGGTGAAGTTTAAAGATAGAACAATTCCTTCTGTCGTGTATCCTCGATTGATACGGCTTCAGATGCTTTAATTATCGATTTTAGTATTGAGCGAAAGGTTACACCTATAGGTTCTGGATTGCGGGTCAATACTACGCCACTAGTACCAATGGGCGGCATAGAGGAAGAAGCACTACTCTACGGAATCAACAACACGAAAACTTTGTTATATTATAAATTACCCCTTCTCGGTATTGGGACTAATAAGAAAAGAAAGAATGAATGGTTGGGACAACAAACATCCATCTCGTTTGTACTTTGGATACCCATATAACCATCAAAGATTGTTGAAGTGACTGATTCCTGGAAATAGAAGGCGTTGTGAACAAAGAAATTGTTGGAGTGACTATTTCCATCTAGCACTAATACAATTGGTGTTAAGAAAAGACCTCTTTCGGGAAGGCTGGCTAGAAATTTCTTGTAAAAATACTAGCCCCCATCAGTTCATAATGAGAATAGTGAAATCTTGATTCCAGAGATTATGTCCCTTAGTACTATGCACAGAGGGGAGGAGCCGTATGAGATAAAAATCTCATGTACGGTTCTGGAACGGAGATTCTTTGATATAGAATGAACGGCCGTAACGGATGTCGGCTCAATCCGAAGGAAATTATGCGGAAGCTTTACAAAATTATTATGAAGCTACGCGACCAGAAATTGATCCCTATGATCGAAGTTATATACTCTATAATATAGGCCTTATACACACAAGCAACGGAGAGCATACGAAGGCTTTGGAATATTATTTCCGGGCACTAGAACGAAACCCATTCTTACCACAAGCTTTTAATAATATGGCCGTGATCTGTCATTACGTGCGACTATCTCCATTATAGAAAAAAGATAAAGGCTAGTAAATACTAGAATAAAATAGGCTTTCTACATATGTATCGTCCAAAGCAACGATTTTTATCAGCTGTAGCAAGGAAAAATACTTCAAATATAAATGAATAAGTACGCCTATATACTCTATGGATAAAGGATCGAATTGATAGAGAAAGCACCGTAAAGATCAATTAGCAAGTTATTAGGTCGATACAGTTAAGAACTGCTTACTTATGTCATAATATGAGATATAAAGTTAGGAATCTACTTATGTAATAGAGTCGATCTACTAAGGTATTGAGCAGCGGTGTAGCATCAGATCCCAAAGATAGTAAGTTCTTTTTTCTTACGGAGGAAAGTCTTTTTCAAAAATTCTATATGAATTTCATATATGAGATGAAACCGAGATAGTTACCTTTCAGAAAATCCTAACGATATAGGGGGAGTTAATTCTTATGAAGGTAGGAGAAAAGATAAAACTGATTATTGATCAAAATTAGAGTTTGAAACTTATGTAATTAACTTAACTTCGTCTGGTTAACCCAAGAAAACTGGGTTAGGTTTATGAAAAATCTAATTCAGTTAGCATAGGGTAGATTAAAAAGATGGGACACAAAAAGAGTCGATTGCTGAGCCGTATGAGGCAGGAAACTCTCAAGTACGGTTCTAAGGGAAGGAATTTAACCACCTATTCCGACCGGGGAGAACAGGCCATTCTACAGGGTGATTCTGAAATTGCGGAGGCTTGGTTCGATCAAGCTGCTGAGTATTGGAAACAAGCTATAGCGCTTACTCCAGGTAATTATATTGAAGCACATAATTGGTTGAAGATCACGAGGCGTTTCGAATTCGAATAAAAGCACTCGCTTTATTAATTTTTTAATTTATTAAAATGGTGTTTTAATTTATTAAAATGGTGATTGGATCCATCAATCAACTAAAATAGATAGTTACTATGAGAAGATCCAATCAAGAATTTCATTATATCTCTTCTTCCTAAAAAATTCTATTTTGTATAGTATCCCATAAGGATAAAGGTATTTGATAATAAAAAGGGTCCGTTGGGCACCTAATCGTTATGTCATAATAGATCCGAACACTTGCCCCGGATCAACTTCGATATCATAATTGCTCTAGTGAATAACTAAATAAAATAGATGAATGAGAGATGGGGGACCGATGATTAAAAAAAAAAAAAAAATATCCATCTTTCAGAGGTTTCACTAAAAACTTGACTGTTGGCAGGTCTCTTTGTATGTGTTGTCCGGAAAGAGGAGGACTTAATGATTATTCGTTCGCCGGAACCAGAAGTGAAAATTGTTGTAGATAGGGATCCCGTAAAAACGTCTTT